AATTAGAAAAATGAGAAACCCTATAGGTTGCCGCCACAAATTCCACCCCCAAAAACCATATTTTGACTGCGCCTCAACTATATCAACTGTACTTGAACTGTTAGATAATCATAGTCGGTGATAACATCACTGTTCCCATCGCTATTACAGAACCGTACATGAGATTTTCACCTCATACGGCTCCTCGAGGACCACAAATAAATCTAAGGACCAGGTCGGTATTATTTATCTTGATAAGTTTGTAGGATAGATAGAATCAAAATCAATCGAAAGGTCCCAAATTAGACCAATGGCATTCTGTTTGCTATAAAAAAGCACTTCTGAATGGATCTCATCCTTTAATAATTTCAATTTATCTTTTTTGAGTAATAACTTAATCCTTCAATAAAATACTCAATATCCATAGATATTTCAACCCATCTTTTTTGATTACGAAAAAGAATTAGACATTACATTAGTTATGACAAGAATTCAATCTCTATGAATAGGAAAGAAAGAAAAAAAAAAAAAAGATCTTTTTTTTTATTGTAATTGCATTCTTTCTATTTTTTTTTTCGTTGCTATTCTTCTTTCTCAAAAGGGGACTTTAAAAAAAAAGTAAAGGATTATTTCGTTCCTGATAGTTATTTCTTTAATTGGTGGATAGGAGCATACTCTGGATCGGAATGATGGGGAGTACTGCCTGATCATTTCTACCAACTTAAAGCCCCAATTAGTATTCCTTTTATGCAGAAATGTCCCTTTGGATAATTTACATAATCTCCATTACTAATCCTTTGTGTACCTTTGTGTTCCTAACCATCCACTCATTTTTTCTCAATCCCCTGTTATGGTAATACATGTATGGTAATACATACAAATGATAGTGAAAACCTCATACAGTTGATCTTTTGAACCCGCTTCAAGCTATGATGACCAGTCAACTAATCTTGGGGTAAACAGTCTCTACTGCTTATGTTTACTTCTGCTTAACCCTTGTACATAGGAAATGAGACTCAATCTTTTTACTGCGAATTTATAAGCTGTTTTCTTTCACTCATATAACTATCTGATTTAGTTCATCAACTCGAATGATGAACAAAAAAATGAAGATATCTATTCAACTCATTCAACTTATTTCCTAGAAAGAAAGGAGAAAGAAAGGAAATAAGGAAAAGTTTATGTCTCAACGAATCGCACGTAGAGATATTGATAACACACATAGAGTTAATGGTATTTCATAACTAATCGATTGAGCAGCAGCTCGTAAACCACCTAAAAAGGAATATTTATTATTTGATCCATATCCTGACATAAGAAGTCCAATGGGAGCAATACTTGAAACGGCGATCCATAAAAAAACACCAATATTGAGATCGGCTAGAACAAGGTGATAGCCAAAAGGAATTACCGAATAACTTAGTAGAATTGATATGACTGCTATGGATGGTCCGATACTGAATAAACGAGTATCTCCTCTAGATGGAAAAAGATTCTCTTTGAAAAGTAGTTTTGTCCCATCTGCTAGAGCTTGGAGAATTCCCAAAGGGCCGGCGTATTCAGGTCCAATACGTTGTTGTATCCCTGCGGATATTTCTCTTTCTAACCACACAATTACTAGCACACCTATTGTGATTCCCAATACAAGAGTCAAAATAGGGATAAGCATCCATATGATCCCATAGACCTCTTTTAAGGATTCCAATCTGGAAAAAGAATTGATATCTTGTACTTCTGTTGTATCAATTATCATTTCAACGATCAACTTCTCCCATAATGATATCTATACTACCTAGTATCGTCATAATATCAGCCAATTTCATTCTTTTAACTAACTGAGGAAGAATTTGCAAATTGATAAAACCCGGTGGGCGAATTTTCCATCTCCAAGGAAAAACACTTTGATCTCCTATCAGAAAAATTCCCAATTCCCCCTTTGGGGCTTCGACTCTCACATAAAGTTCTTGTTTCGACAATTCAAAAGTAGGAGAAGGTTTTTTACTAATGAATCGATATTCAAAATCATTCCATTCGGGATTCCTTACTTTATCAAAGCATCGGATTTCTAAATTCTCATAGGGCCCTCCCGGAATTCCTTCCAAAGCCTGTTGAATAATTTTTATGGATTCCGTCATTTCATTGATTCGTATTAAATAACGAGCTAATGAATCTCCTTCTTTTTGCCATTGGACTTCCCAATCAAATTCGTCATAACACTCATAATGATCAACTTTACGAAGATCCCATTGGATTCCGGAAGCTCGTAGCATTGGTCCTGATAAACCCCAATTTATTGCTTCCTCTCCACCAATAATGCCTACTCCCTCAACTCGTTCTAAAAAAATAGGATTCCGCGTAATAAGTTTTTGATATTCAGCAACCCCTGTTAAAAAATAATCGCAGAAATCCAAACATTTATCTATCCAGCCATGAGGTAGATCAGCAGCTACTCCTCCGATACGAAAATAATTATGCATCATTCTCATACCGGTGGCAGCTTCGAATAGATCATATACTAATTCTCTTTCTCTGAAAATATAGAAGAAAGGGGTCTGTGCACCAATATCTGCCATAAAAGGGCCAAGCCATAACAAATGAGAAGCTATACGACTCAACTCCAACATAATTACTCTGATATAGCTGGCTCTTTTAGGTACTTGAATATTTCCTAACTGTTCTGGTGCATTTACGGTTATTGCTTCTGTGAACATAGTAGCTAAATAATCCCAACGTGTTACATAAGGCAGATATTGTATAATTGTTCGATTTTCCGCAATTTTTTCCATTCCTCTGTGTAAATAACCCAATATTGGTTCACAGTCAATAACATCTTCACCATCTAGAGTAATGATGAGTCGAAGAACACCATGCATTGATGGATGGTGAGGACCCATATTTACTATCATGAGGTCTTTTCTTGTAGTTGGTACATTCATAGGTTTTTCCTCGATTCATTCTTCCATCAATTGCTGAAAACGAAAAGAAATTCATCAAAATTCAAGATCTAATAAATCAAATAATTAAAGCTCTTCAAATTAATGAGTTTTTGGCTCTCGAATATCCAACTGAACAATTAATTCTTTATAACGTACTCTATTTTTCTTTGACAAATAAGCCAGTAGCCGTTGACGTTTTCCCAGAATTTTCCGTAGACCTCTCTGAGATAAATAGTCTTTTCTATGGAATTCCAAATGTGAAGTCAGTCTTCGTATCTTATTGGTGAAACTGAATACTTGAAATTCAACAGATCCCCTGTTTTCTTCTTGCGAAATAACTGAGATGAATGGATTTTTTACCATAAAATGAAATCTTCTCCCCCTTTTCTTTGTTAAAGATATTAATTTTACCGATCAGTAATAATAATCCCAGCCATTTGAATCTGGTATACTAAATTTCGTTATGAACTCCTAAGAGAATAATTTAGACCTAAAATAATAAAATTCTGTTGATTCATTTATAGATCTAATTGATACGTCATTGAATTAGTATCATGTATCAGAATGGAATGTAAGACAACGCATGTGTGCATCTGTTTGCTTTCATATACCAGATATGGTACAGGATATATATAGGAAAAATGTCCCATCACCATAATTTTGAATTATGGATACATATGTATCCTTACCATACTGAAACGACTGCCATTATTGGTATCAAACCAATAGCGATTCATACAAGCTAAATCTTCTAATCGATAATTGGGCCAAAGAAAGAATTTCAATTTAATCAATTTCTTTTTATCTCTATCAAGATCTTTGCTCTCATCCAAAAATTGACTACAGTTTTTTACGTTATTTACATTGCAAAATACTGGATTTCTGTCTATACCATTCCTATTCTTTGAATTGAAACAAATTAGAATTCTCAATTCTCTACGACCTCTAGGCGATAAAATATTTTCAGGAACAAGCAAATCATAATTCTTTTTGTCGCTATTTCCAGTTATCCTTTGATGTCTTGCAATGGATTTCTCAAAATTCTTCTTATCAACATATCTTTTTTCTTGGCATTTTTGATTAGTTTGATACTTAGTCTTATGAACCAATGAAATACTTATGGTTTGATACATAATAAATTGTCCATCATTTTTTACAGACAGACGCACTGGTTCGATAATCAATATCCCCTTTTTCATCAATTCTGTAAGAGTTAAATCTTTCTGAATCAGCATTATATCCAGACTCATTTCTCCCCTTTGAATAGAGGATATAGCAATTTCTCTTGGATTTATCAGTCTAAGCAGGAGACAATATACCTTGATATTATTGATGATTTTTTTATTTAAAAAAGAATCCCATCTCAATTGAAAAAGCAAATATCTTTTTAGGAAGAAATCGAGTTCTGCTTCCGTATTGCTTTTGTATTGCTTTTTCTTTTTACGTTTTTTTATGTCTGATCCTGCATAATCTTCTTCAACACCTTTTTCTTGGTTTGAGAGAACTGACCCACGATCCCCTTGGACTGTGGGTTCTTTTTCTTCTTGATTTCGATTCTCTAATTCAAGAGATTTTTTTTCATTCGATGATATAAAAGGATTCCTTTTTTGTTTTTGTTTTCTGTTGATATTGATGTTTTTATTTTCACTAACATTTTCAGTTCCAGTAAAATTTAAAAGAAGTAATTTGATCGGTATGACCCATGGTTTCATTTTATATGCATTATAAAGTAGCACAAATTCTGGGAAGAACCAAAGTTCCAAATTCGATATAGGACGACTTAGTATTTCTTCATTCATTCCCATCCAATCAAATCTTTTTTGATTGGATGATTTGATTTCTTGATGAATTGTGAGATAAAAAGGGCTTTTCTTATCAATTTTATCAATTATTTGATAATTACTAGTCTTAGTGTTTTTATTACTGTTGGTACCAGTATCGATATTGATCCATGCCTCAATATCGACCTTCTTTCTAAGACAAAAATGGAGAATTCTACAATCAAAATATTTTCTATCCGGGCTTTTCGCCATATCCATAATATCAGCTTCGCCTAGATAATTATGGATAAGGATATCGCCCAGCATATCAAATAATTTGTGTTTATGTGTGTTGTAATTATAAGAAATCTCTTGGTTATTATTTACTTTTAATGGCGATCCATAAATAGATAAGTTCTTCTTATCTTGATAATTAATAGATTTATATGATAAAAGATCATATCTATAGTGTTTTTTAAAATTATCGTTTTGATTTGGTAATGAGTCTACTTCATAATCATTTTCTTTTTCGTAATGAATGAATTGGTCTTTTTCATATGAATCCCATTTGTTTAAATCTTTATTTTGAGCCATACAATGTTGATTAACTCTATTTCGCCATTTTTGTGGTACTAATCTAGACCATCTAATCTGAGATAAATCGTATTGATAATGACCCCTTAACCAGTTTTTCCAGTGATTCATTCCAGAATTCAAAAGTTTCTTATGTCTTAATTCGGAATGAGATATTCCTTGTGTTCCAAAATAATCCTTTATTTCATTCTTAAGAAAAAGAGATGTTCCGTGATATTGAAGAACAGATCTTAACTTATACAAGTTAATAACTTGGGTTTGTGATAATTTGTAAAACACATATGCTTGTGACAAGGAGGATAAGTCACAAAAAATCTGTAAATTCTTATTACTATTTCGAATATTAGAAAGTGACTTTATAAAGCGAATTGTATTTTTATTTGTTTTATCAATTCTTTCTTGATTTGCTTCATTATTGTAAATGTATTTATCAATAAGTTTTTTTGTTGATTCAAGAAAAAGCTGTGCATTGATCCTCGGAATATTAATGATACATCGAAGGATATCTATGTATATCTTTTCAATGAAAAATTGTATAAAATAATGCCATTTACGAATTAATCGAGTATTTCTTCTTTTTAATATCTGCCAAATATTTTTGGGGGATTCTAATCTTTTAGCATTATTACTTTTTTTGTTAGGACTAATATTTATCTCTGGAGTTAGAAATTCCTTTGTCTTTTCTTTTGTAATTTTTTCTATTTGATTTCTGATTGTGCTTGTTCTATCAGTCAGATCTTTCATTTTTTTTTCTGTCAGTGAATAATTTGTCCAATCCATAGATCGAATTTGAATAGACGATTCATGAATCATCTGATTATTATTACTGATTATCAAATCTTTTTCTTTTTTAGTTTCACTCGATTCATCTACTTCTCTCAATCCAAATAATAGAATTGGATTTTTTTTTGAGAGTTCTTTTATTCTTGTTTTTATAAATAGAATGCTTTTGATAACCCATTCTTTTGTTTCGTTTGCGATCGTTAGAAACACATTTGTTCTTTCTTTTAAAACTCTTAGAACTAGAAAACAATTCTTTTTCCATTTTCTAATTTTTTTTCCGAGTTCTTTAAAAATAGGTTCAAAAAAGGAAGGTCGTTTTCGGGGAGAACCAAAAGGTAGTTCAGCTTCCATTCCCCAAACTGTTAAAAAACAAAAATCATCCTTTTGCCCTTGCTTTTTCATTGGATCTCTATGAGGAGATCGTAGCTTAGATCTGTGCCAAGGTTTCAGACAGAAAGGAAATAGGATTTTTATCTGAATACCGTCTGTTAACCAGTTTTTCGGAAATTCTGTTTCTGATAATTGAACACCATTATAGGTGCATTTAACATGCATTTCTCTATTCCAACCCTTTAAATCTTCGGACCACTCGGGAAATTGAAATAATAACATACGACCGATATTTTTAGATATTATCAATGAAGGTAATATAACATATCTTCTAAGAATTGATTGAGTTACTAATACGGAACCCCTTATTACTTGAGCAAATACAATGCTATCCCAGGCTTCCGCTATTTCTATCCGTGTTTTCTCCTCTCTTTTGTCCTCTTCGTTTTTGTCCTCCTCTTTTTTATCCCTTTCTTTTGTCTCTTCCTTCGCATAATCCGAAATTTGAAATTCTGTGTTTTTCCCCATCCAATTTATAAAAATGAGTTTCATCAGTCCGGAGATATCAAAAGAAAAAAAGGGTGGTTTGTCTATTCTGTCCAAAAAAAGGGGGGAATGTATATTTGCTTGAAATAGTTCCAAAATAGTAGTTTTACGTCTTTGAGCGCGCATGGAGCCTTTGATTATGTCTCGACGAAAATCCGATTGTTGCGAATAACGTATTAAAGCCACTTCGTCTGCTTGATCAGGATTATTAGTCTCTTTGGTATTAGTATAAGTATCGGTATTCTGTTGATTATCAGTAAAAATCACTACACGTTTGGCTTTTCTTGAACGAATCTGATGATCCTCCGCCATGTCTTCTTCATTTTCTCTCTCCTGTTGTTCTAAATCGTCGATTAATTTGTATGACCATCGAGGGATTTTTTTACTGATTTCTTTTATTACAATAGATTTTTTTCTAATTGTTTGATCGTTGGGATCAGTTATAACTGCATCGAATAAAAATTTGAAAAATTTTACTTGATCTTTTGAATCAATTCTTCCTTGTTCTGGAAATAAAAAAAGCCCTTTCAAATTGAAATTCGATGTTGATTCTCCAGAAAATTCACCGATTA